GATTAATGCAGCCTCCGATGCTTCAATTGTCGATTCTAGTATTGAGCGAAAGGTTACACCTATACATGGGTTATGTATTGCAGGTCAACCCTCCTCCAATTAGTACCAATAGGCGGCATAGGGGAAGAAGCACTACGCATAGGAATCAACAACACAAAAACTTTGTTATAAATTATCCCATTTCCTTATCTAGATCGGAACTAAGAAGAATGGTTGGGCCAACAAACATCCATCTCGTTCGTATTTTTGATACCCGTATAACCATCGAAGACTGTTGAAGTGACGAATTCCTGGAAATTAAGGGGCGTGAGGGACAAAGAAATTGTTGAAGTTACCGTTTTTTTTTTATTTATCTAGTATCAACACGTTTGGTGGTAAGAAAAGATCTTTTGCAGGAAGGTTGGCTAGAGATTTCTTGTAAAAACACTAGCCCCGTTCAGTCAATAAGGAGAATATTTCAATCTTTTTTGTTTTGATTCCATCTATTATTCTCATTATGCACATAAGGGAGGAGCCGTATGAGGTGGAAATCTCGCGTACGGTTCTGGAACGGAGATTCTTTGAATCGAACGACGACCGTAACGGATGTCGGCTCAATCCGAAGGAAATTATGCCGAAGCTTTACAGAATTATTATGAAGCTATGCGACTAGAAATTGATCCCTATGATCGAAGCTATATACTCTATAACATAGGCCTTATCCACACAAGTAACGGAGAACATACCAAAGCCTTGGAATATTATTTTCGGGCACTAGAACGAAACCCGTTCTTACCACAAGCTTTTAATAATATGGCTGTGATCTGTCATTACGTGCGACTATCTCCACTATAGAAAGAAAAAAGGAAAGATAAAAGAGTGAATCCGCTATAAATACTAGAACAAATGACTCGAAAAAGGCTTTCTACATATGCATCGTCAAAAAAACGATTTTTATCAGCTGTAGCAAAGAAAGGAACTTCTTCATAGAAGTCGAAGTATGAAGAAATAGATATGCCTAGATACTTTATTCTATGGATAATAGATCTAATTGATAGAGAAAGCACCGTAAAGATCAATTAGTGAGGTTTTGGGCCGATACAATAAGAACTGCTTACTTACTTATATTATGATATAAAATTATGATATAAGATAAAAGTTAGGAATCAACTTATGTAATAAAGCGGATCCCCTAAGGGATTGAGCAGCGGTGTAGCATCAGATCCCAAAGATAGTAAGGCTTTTTTTCTTTATTATTTATTATGAAGAAAAGTCTTTTTCGAAAATTCTATATTAATTTCTCTATGAAACCGAGATAGTTAACTTTCAGAAAATTCTAGCACGAGTGGAAATGCTTATGCTTTATTCTTTTGAAAGTGGGAGAAAAGATAAAACTCAAAAAATGATTAGTAATCAATATTCAAGTTTGAAACTCATGTAATTAACCTCTTTTAGTTACCCCGAGAAAAAATGGGATAGATAGATCTAGGAGAAATCTCATTCAATTAGATAGGGTTAATTAAAAAAAAATTTGGCACCGCAAGAATTGAATGCTGAGCCGTATGAGGTAGGAAACTCTCAAGTACGGTTCTAAGGAAAGGAATTGACCCACCTATTCCGACCGAGGAGAACAGGCCATTCGACAGGGCGATTCTGAAATCGCGGAGGCTTGGTTCGATCAAGCCGCTGAGTATTGGAAACAAGCTATAGCGCTTACGCCTGGTAATTATATTGAAGCGCAAAATTGGTTGAAGATCACGAGACGTTTCGAATAAGAGCACTCTTTCTTTTTATTTTTTTATAATTAATTGTTTGTTGGTCCCATCAGTCAAATAAAATGGATCCTTTTTTTGGAAAAAACAATCAACGAATTTCATTATATCCTTTCCTTTCGAAGATCTTTTTCTATTTCCTCTGGTATTTTGTGGGTATAAACGATACGTGGATAGAGTAGAGAATATATATTTCTTTTTCTGCTCTGCTATTAAAACTAACTTTTGAATGACTAAAAAGATAGATACTGGAATATTGCATTAGGAATGACCAATAACTGCCTATGTAATTTCGAATAGAGTAATAATTAAGAATCGAGTAAATAATTAATATGTTCCATGTCGTCCATCGAAGACGTAGCACCATCTAGGAACTTCTAACTGAGATATTAACTGAGATATTAATAAATACACTAGGTTGCACAAAAAAAATTGTTTTTTCACCAATTCAAAGCCCGGAAAATTTTTTTATAAGATAAAAAAGGTCCGTTGAGCGCCCCATGACTATGTCATAATAGATCCGAACACTTGCCCCGGATCGACTTCCAGATCATAATTGCTCTAGTGAATAACTAAATAATCAAATCGATGGGAGATAGAAGATAAAGAAACTAATTATAAACATCTCTCATAGGTTCACTAATTACTTGACTGTTGGCGGGTTTCTTTGTATGTGTTGTCCGGAAAGAGGAGGACTCAATGATTATTCGTTCGCCGGAACCAGAAGTCAAAATTTTGGTAGATAGGGA